TTAGTATCTAGTTCTAATCGAATTTGATTCGATTAGAATAGAAAACTACTGACACATTCTAAAATATTTTAATCAGACAATCGTGATAACCCCTCCCACTTGGATTGACAAAACAAAGGAGGGGTAAAGTAAAATAGCCTTCTTCACAATATATACTATGATTTAGGAGTGCAGTACAAGAAATTCCCGACATTTTGTCGAAAAAGAATATAAACAAGCAAAAGACTTTTCATAATTTTTTTGCTCATACATAACATAATTGGAATTGCGAACAAAAATTTTGTTCTTTTTACAAACCGGATGTTGATAAATTTGCGGATCTAGAAATTCATTTCGGACAATTGAACCTTCTCAAACTGTTTCTTTTTAAGAACTAAAAAGATTTGTGCCAAAACAACAGATGCTAAAAAGAACAAAAGGCCTTGGACACGTAGTGGATCTTGAAGTACTATTTCTGCATCTCCCTGACCAAATCCACCCACATTAGGATTACTTGTTAATGGTTGATCAAGTTTGATAGATTCGCCCTCTGAAACACGAAGTTCTGGTCCTGGAGGGATAATATCAACCACTTGGCGTCCATCCAATGCATCCGTTATGGTTATTTCGTACCCCCCTTTTTCTTTTCGTATGATTTTGCTTACTATACCCGCTGCTGTAGCATTATAAACCGTATTGTTACTTTTTGTCCCGTCGGGATAAATCTGGCCCCTTCCCCTGTTACCACCTACGTATATTGGGTATTTTAAGAAGTGAACATCTTTATTAGTCGCGGGATCCGGGGAAAGAATAGGAAAAGTGATTTCACTATATTTCTTACCAGGAACAGGCCCTATCACAAGAATATTTTTTTTAGTGGGGCCGTAATTCTGAAAAGATAGATTGCCTATCTTTTCTTTCATCTCGGCAGAAATACGACTGAGGGGGGCTAATTCAAACCCTTCCGGTAAAATAAGAACGGCCCCTACATTCAACCCCCCCTTTTTACCATTAGCAAGAACTTGTTTCAGTTGCATATCATAAGGAATTCTAACAACTGCTTCAAACACAGTATCAGGAAGTACCGCTTGCGGAACCTCAATATCCACAGGTTTATTAGCTAAATGGCAATTGGCGCATACAATACGACCAGTGGCTTCTCGTGGATTTTCAAAACCCTGCTGCGCAAAAATGGGATATGCATTTGAAATGGAGGCCCGAGTTATTATATATATCATGAGTGATACGGAAATGAATCGAGTAATCTCTTCCTTTATCGAAGAAAAAGTATTTCTAATTTGCATGGTCCAATCGTTGATCCCGAAAATTTCTACAATAAAATTGGGTAGGTCGCTAGTATAGTTCCCTATCCACGATTTTGCTATTTACTGAAATAATTTTACTGGAATATAGGAGGAATCCTCTGAATGGGTAGAAAGAGTAAGGTAAGTACGACCTGGAATGCTTTGCTTAGGTACAAAGTAAGAAACATTCTAATTGACTCGTTTTTCAGTCATTCATTGAATGATAAATCACTACAAGTGACGGAGATACACGATTTAAATAAAGGAAAATCCAATATTTGAAAATTGTATCTAGAATGACTGGAAAAGTGGAAACAAGACCAGATATAATTTGATCATTATGAAAAAATCCAAAATCGTTATAGACATAGCCAATCATTAGTTCCCAACCGTGGGGCGAATGGAATCCGATACATAAATCGGTTACTAAAAGAATGGAAAAGGCTTTTATTGTGTCACTTAAATTATATAGGAATTCTTGAACCCAAGAATTAAGAAAAACAAGTTCTTCATTACCCAGAATAGAATAAGCACTTAGAATAACGAAACAGATTAGATTTGTCGAGAAGTGCAAAATTGTATGGATATGCTCCTCATCGTGTATCTTGATCAATTGGATTGTTTCTTTGTGGAGCCCCATACGAAACTTTTGTAGATGTCTTTCCGGGAATTCCTTTACCATTTCATCCAAGAGAAATAGCTCCTCTAATTCTATGAATTTTTCTAGAATACTCTTTTCTTGAATATCGTTCAAAAAAGTTTCGGATTGCCTAGTATTCCACCAATTAGTAACCCAAGATTCTAGACTTTTATTAAATGAGAGAGTGATCCACCGGGGCAAAAAGACTACAAATACTATAAATGAAAGATATCGAAGGGGAATAGATGCGCTCTTTTTTGTCATTTTTTCATCTGTGAATTGTCACCTCATTCGTTGACTCTATGCGATCTAATATTTCTATCAAGCATAAGTTCTATTATAAGGTATCGCGCCTATTAATTATTAATTTATTAATCGAGCCCCCATTTTTTAGTTGTGATTCAGAGGTTAGTCCTTGAATCTAGTGTAGAAAAAATACAGAAATAGAAGAAGAATCCACTTCGAATTCGAATTCAAATGAAGAAATAATAAAAAAATAGATTGTTTCCAGATATCTTAATTGATCAAATATTCGAAGTAATTACTCCTCTTTGATGAATGCCCGAAAGATTCAAATAAAGATTCCAATAATGAATATTTTTCGGATTTCGAAATGAAAGAACTCCCTGTTTATTAAAAAAGAAAATATCAAATTATTAAAAAAGAAAATATCAAATATTTCGAAAAAAAAAAAATTGACAGACAAAAACAAAAAAGGTTTCGTTTTATATTATGAACGCCACGTACACGTTTGCCTTGCTTTTGCCCCACGAGGCGTTCTGAAGAAACTTTAATTAAGTAAGTTATGCTTATAGAAAAAAGAGGATTCTTAGGGGTTTTCCTCTTGCTGAGAAAGCATTTTTTTGCAGTTTCTTTTTTCAAAATACTTCAATTGGTACACGCAAGAAATAGGCCAATTCCGCAGCCTTTTGCTCAATTTCCCGTGGAGTCAAATTCTCATCAGTACGAGTCAAGGGAACGTCTCCCAGGCCTCTGATTTCCATATAAAGGACACGACGAGCATAAATACCCTCTTTTACTTCTATTCTGATGGACTGAATATCTTTCATAAGGAATCGTAAAAAGATGCGGCGATTTTTTCCAGGAAATCCCCAACGAAAAATGCACACTATTCCTTCTTTTCTATCAAATCGATCATAACCGCTACCTACATTCCATGTAATTGTGCACCACAAATAGGAACTAATAAAGAGACCCGCGATCCCATAGAAAGACATTACGATCCCTTGTGGGAAAAAAAGGATTTGTTGAGACGGAAAGAAGGATATCAAATTCTTATCAAGATAACTAGAAATTCCAACCAATAAGAATCCTAATGAACCTAAAAAAAGGATAAACGCCCAGCAGAAATTACTTGTTTTGCGAGATCCTGCTATAAATTCTATCCATATATATTCTGATCGCCAACTCATACATAGTAGATCCAGTTGCATTTTATGGAATAACAAAAAAAAAATTGCACTTTACTTTTTTTTCCGAAGTAACTCTCATCAACTAGTACTATTCTGATGTGAACTTTTAGTAGTAATTAATCGAATTGGTTAGATATAATAAAATAAAAGCATCCCCTTCATATGATTCCCTATCAATAGCTACATACATATGGATAGATTTACTTTAATTTCAGACATGAGTTCGGATCCCAGCCTATTTTTTTTTAATTGCTAGAATTCGTCTGTCCATATATCATGTTTACGCATGTATAAGATCTTTTTCATTTATGTTCGGAGAAAGCCACCCGTTATTCTTATACAATATTCTACTAAATGGATATCCTTGTTCGCTAAGTCTTGAAAAAAAAAAACTAGATGAGATTTGACCACATCAGATTTAAAAAATCTTTTTTTTTTGAACATGAAGAGATAAAGAGGCCATTGCAATTGCCGGAAATACTAGGCCCACTAAAGGCACAAAAAGGGAGGGTAAGTTGTTGAGAATTGTCATAGAATGGGGTACCTCGATTTAATATTTGTACCTGTTATTGTTATAAGGATATCTTATAATAATTATAATTCATATTATAATTCGTATATTAGTATACTAAGTATATCGAAGTGAGTATATAGAATAAGTGCAAGCAATGTCGAACTAAATAAACGGACTTATTCATCTTTCTACATGAAATAGATGTATGTATGATAATCCACTTTCTTTATTATTCTTACTTCTTTTATTTTTATTCTTATATTGTTCTTATCTTCTTCTTCTAATTTCTTTTTTAATAAAAAAAGAGTCTCTTAAAAATTTAAAAATCTCTGAAAGATTCGTTAGAATCCGACCCAAGAGCAGGAATTCTTATAAAAAGGGGACTTCTTGGGAGATATAGAAAGATGCAAGATTCTATATTTTCTATATTTGAAATATATACATATAGAAGAGGCGAACAGAACACGAAATTCGTTTTATTTGCCTTGCCTCCTAATTCGAAGGAAGAACTCGCTGTTTATGTTGTTGTTTTTTTACCGATATTGCTAATCAGCAATATCGGTAAAAAACAACAATTATCCGCATGATTCTTTCTACAATTAAAGCTTATGTCACCAAATAAAAATGCATTTTTTCGGTTTTTTTATTTTGATTCTGATAAACTAACTAACTAGTTGTTCGCCACAAAAAAAAGTGGAACTCAAGACTCTACTTGACTCTACTTGATTGAATTTTTATTGAAAGGAAAAAAGGCGTGGAGCTGAAATAGCTCACTCAGAACACCTTTTAAAGGGTTACGTGGTACGATTGGATCGAATAAGCCCTTATGGAATAAATATTCAGCCGCTTGTGAACCTTCAGGTACTGTCTTATTCAATGTTTGTTCAATTACTCTTTTACCCGCAAATGCAATATAGGCATTGGGTTCGGCAATAATGATATCCCCCAACATACCAAAACTAGCTGTTACTCCACCAGTAGTAGGAGATGTAAGAATTGATACATAGAATAACTTTTTATTTGATTGATAATCATATAAAGCAGAAGATATTTTAGCCATTTGCATCAAGCTCAAACTTCCTTCTTGCATGCGTGCCCCTCCGGAAGCACACACTAGAATAAGAGGTAAA